CTACTTCACATCCTTGTAACCTTATAACTATGCTTGCATGTGCCGGCATCCCACTCCTGCCGGCGCTAACTTTTCCTTTGCTAGATTTTCGGTCTTTCTTACTCATAATCTTTGAAATATGGAATTGCTAGTAACAACTGGTGACAGAAACGGCTTGACCTCCCCGAGTTCTTATGATACAATTTGTTCCCCACGGAACCTAGATTTCTGATTCGGTTCGCGGAAGAGGGGTAATAGGATGCAGCGGGACTTGACCCGTGGATCGCGACGGAACAGGCCAACTAAGCCGCAATCAACTAAATGAATAACCTAGTAACCTTAACTTATCTTTCTTCTTCTTTCTCTTTCGTTGCTACTTCAGCATCGTCGCTGGCAAACTTTAGGTAGCGATTGGATCCTACCTACTCCATATTTTAGCTCACCTACTTGTTAGGTAGTTCGTTGGCGTTAGGTTGCCGAATCCTCCTCAGATAGCCTCGTCAAAACAAAATAAAGAACGAGAGTGAGACATCAAAACTGTCTCCATTTCAAAATGGATTCCTTATCAAAAAATGATTAATGATGCGGATAAGCTGATACCGACTCGTCAATCTCCTTCATACTCCATCCGCATCATATTACTTGCACAAAAACGGGGAACTCGTTAACAAATCTACCCATCGATTTGAGAGATTTTTCATCTTTCTACCTGCATTATTTATGAAAAATAATGGGATCCGGGATATGAGTGGGGTGCAAAGCCGAAACCTCAAAAAGAAATTGAAAGGGATTTCATTTTTTATCTTTATTTCGTATTTTCTCTATTTTGTATTTCTAGTTGAAAACAATTGGGAGGAATTTTGGACTCCTCTTTTCATCTCGGGGGTAATTGAATGACGAGGAGCCGTATGAGGTGGGAATCTCACGTACGGTTCCGTATAGTGACATTGAAGCTGTCGACTATTTCACAACTACGCCAAAAAAACCCAACTCTGCCCTACGTAAAGTCGCGAGAGTTCGATTAACCTCCAAGTTTGAGGTAACGGCTTACATACCAGGTATTGGCCATAATTTGCAGGAACATTCGGTGGTCCCCGTGAGAGGCGGAAGGGTCAAAGACCTACCTGGTGTTAGGTATCACATTGTTAGAGGAACCTTAGATGCTGTAGGAGTGAAGGATCGTAAAAAAGGGCGTTCTAGTGCGTTGCAGAACATTGTCACAACTTGTATCACTGCGACGATTCCGTATCAGTTGTTCTGATATGTTAAATGTGTAGCTGACCCAGCATTGCAAGGGGACTGAAGCCTGCTACTACAGAGATTGATAGAAATTGATAACTACCTATCTATTTGTGTGAAACAACTTGGTGTCTAAGGTGTTCTATCCCAGTAAGTTGAGTTTTACCTGGACTCCCACCTGGTAAATCTTGGGACGTCTCTTCCTCCTGGAACAGGTTTAGATTACGACTACGGAGATTTAGTAAAGGCTTTATGCACATCTACTGGTTGGATTGATAAACCTACGGACATTGCTAGTAAGATAACTAAATTGCAAGATTTTCTCCTCTTATACCTACACTTCGACTTCTTCATCCGCGGAGTGGGAGAAAACGGATACCCAATACGCAATGGGTAAATATGATTTGCACCCCAGAGAAGAATTTGTTCGAAATCATTTGAATAGTTTCTATTCAATCATGTGGAAAGCTGTATTCGATCAAAGTCGCATGTGCAGTTTGGAGGGAGATCCCCGACTAACTGGCGGATCCACCCTACAATATGGAGTGAAAAAGCCAAAATAGTAGCCTAAGATACATCGAAATAAAAGAATTGATTGAAATCTGACGTATTTATATTTGTAAACTCGTGTTACATCGGAGCAGTGTAGTGAACAGAAATAAAAATATCGAATCAGATCCAATTTATCGTAATCGATTAGTAAATATGCTAGTTGATCGTATCCTAAAAAATGGCAAAAAATCACTAGCTTATCAGATTTTTTATCAGGCTATGAAGCGGATTAGGTAAAAGACAAATAGGAACCCACTGTCTGTTCTGCGACAGGCAGTGCGCGGGGTAACTCCCGACGTAGTGACAGAAACCAAACGTGTAGGTGGATCAACTTATCGAGTTCCCGTTGAAGTAGCACCGGCAGAGGGAAAAGCTTCGGCTATCCGGTGGTCATTAATCGCGTGTCGAAAACGCTCAGGTCGAAGTATGGCTTTAAGATCGAGTGATGAATCGATGGATGCAGCCAGAAATTCTGGTAGTGCCATACGGAAGAGAGAGGAGACTCATAAAGTTGCGGAAGCCAACAAAGCTTTTGCCCATTTCCGTTAGTTTTAGATTCGTTCCAATCCACAATATTTTCGCTGCGGATTGGAACCGGGGCACAAACTATCTGGCAATCAAAAAAGACTACGAAGAAATTGTTGAGTCAGCGGTGAACGGCGAATGGGGGATGTCTAAGCCACAAGTGGGGATTGGCAACTACTAACTACTTCTCCTCCCCCTCAGGTTGTTAATTATTAGACTCACTCCTCCTAATAGGATAGCGGGGGGGGGGGGAGGGGTGGGGCAATGCAGAATTGCGGAGTGCATTGCAGAAAGGCTTGACGTATGACCAGTTTTTCAGAGACTGATTTTGAGTGGGACGCGCATCGCATGGAGTAAAAATTGTTTGAGATATTGAGAAGAAGCCCCCATATCCGAGAATTCTGGAGACTCAATGAATTTTGGTTGACACAGGTAGATTTTTGTGATATATTATAAATTAACAAGCTTACTAGCCTGGGGAATCACTAATTATTCCTTGAAAACTAAAAATTACCATGACCGCAACTTTAGAACGACGCGAAAGCGCAAGCCTATGGGGTCGCTTCTGCGACTGGATTACCAGCACCGAAAACCGTCTTTACATCGGATGGTTCGGTGTCTTGATGATTCCCACCTTGCTAACCGCAACCTCTGTATTCATCATTGCTTTTGTCGCAGCTCCTCCTGTAGATATTGATGGTATTCGCGAACCCGTTTCTGGTTCTTTGTTATACGGTAACAACATTATCTCTGGTGCTATCATCCCTACTTCTGCAGCTATTGGGTTACATTTCTACCCAATCTGGGAAGCAGCTTCCGTCGATGAATGGCTTTATAATGGTGGTCCCTACGAACTTATCGTTCTTCACTTCCTACTTGGTGTAGCTTGCTACATGGGTCGCGAATGGGAACTAAGCTTCCGTCTAGGTATGCGTCCTTGGATCGCTGTTGCGTACTCGGCTCCTGTCGCAGCTGCTGCCGCCGTCTTCTTGATCTACCCAATTGGTCAAGGAAGTTTCTCCGACGGTATGCCTCTAGGCATTTCTGGTACTTTCAACTTCATGATCGTCTTCCAGGCTGAGCACAATATCCTTATGCATCCCTTCCACATGTTGGGTGTAGCTGGCGTATTCGGCGGCTCTCTATTCAGTGCTATGCATGGTTCTTTGGTAACTTCTAGTTTGATCAGAGAAACAACTGAGAATGAGTCTGCCAATGCAGGTTACAAGTTCGGCCAAGAAGAAGAAACTTACAACATCGTAGCTGCTCACGGCTATTTCGGTCGTTTGATCTTCCAATATGCTAGCTTCAACAATTCTCGTTCTCTGCACTTCTTTTTAGCTGCTTGGCCTGTAGTAGGTATTTGGTTCACTGCTTTAGGCATTAGCACTATGGCGTTTAACTTGAATGGTTTTAACTTCAACCAATCCGTGGTTGACAGCCAAGGTCGTGTTATAAACACCTGGGCTGATATCATAAACCGTGCTAACCTAGGTATGGAAGTCATGCATGAACGTAACGCTCATAACTTCCCCCTAGACTTGGCTTCTGTTGAAGCTCCCTCTATAAACGGATAACATCCGTCTGGTTATGCAGCACAACTGGATGTCAAATCTCTCAACCTCAGAAGAGGGGGAGATTTGGTGTCCAATGAGATAGAGGTTCGTGCGGTGGAACGGATGGAAAGAGTGATAACAGCTTGTCACAATTTCGTGATTACCAGTTTCCGACCTTGAATTCTGAAAACTATTTGGAATATCCTTTTGCAATTTAATAGATTACAAAGTTTAGATTACAAAGTTTCCTATTCTGATTTGCGGAATACTTTTAATCTCTCACCCCCATCTTTTGGATAAAAGGGGGAATGTATCCCCCATTTCAAAGATTTTCTATTGTCTCGCTATAGACATACAGCTGATATGTATGTGTATCAACCGAAAGACCTATCTAGCTTGCTTGCCTAACGGATAGATCTCGTTCACGTCCGGGAGGACGGAGTCAACTAAATCAACAGAGGGGGCGGACGTAGCCAAGTGGATCAAGGCAATGGATTGTGGATCCATCACGCGCGGGTTCAATCCCCGTCGTTCGCCCATCCGATTGGGTAATTTGATCCCACCGCTCTGCACAGAGAAAGACTTATAAGGTGGATAGGACATGTGTGGGTCTCCTTAACGGTAATAATTTATAATTCCCGATCTAATTCCAGTTTTGGATACGACTATTCACAGAAATCACTAGACTCGTTTGAAATATGTATTCCATCTTATCTTGAAATTTTCAAAATTTTTGATATAATAAAAGTGGGAAATAGATAGTATCTACCGCATAGAATTAATATGAAAAAAGAAAGTAAGGTAAAAAAGGTGGCAAGAAAAAAAATAGGAAGTCCAAATTTCTCATCTGAAATTTCGGAGTTAATAGAAGTCATTCCATTGGATCACTTCTTCGAATCATTGAAAAACCAACATCTCAGAGAATTCTTAATTAGTCCATTTTCCAATTATGAACCTTTTATCAGATTATCTGACTTGTGACTTCTAAGTTCATTATTTTTACGCAATCTGCGTGATTCACTAAAAAGAGATAGCGGCGTTACTCTGGAGATGCTGATGTTGCTAACAATACCAATTTCTATGCATTGCTTGAGTGACAGAAGGTCGATCGGAAGAAGTTTTGTGCTAACGGAAGTCACTAATGGGGGTGACGGAGTAAGAAAAAAACAAGCGGAAAACCTTGGTGATTTTTCCCGCGACTGCTTTCTCCGATTCGAACGATCTTTATCTGTTGAAAAGAATGGAAAGAGAGGGATACCTGCTTCCCACTCCTTAGGTTTGAACGAAGATATTTCCGCAGGTTCAACGAAAAAAAAGAAGCAAGTTCGCTATGATGCGGTGATTCCTCTGGTTTCCGGTAGATGGAAGGCATGCGTAGCGAGGGGTTTACTCCTTGGCAGAGATATATCCAAGGATGATCACGAAAGGATTCAAGTATTTTGTAGGGGTAGGCGTTTACAAAATCCAAGTAGGTTTTTCAAATTCTATAATGATCTGGTAGTTTCTAAAAACAACCAAATTGATTTTGATTCGTTATTCTTTTGGGAAAATCGTAACAAGCGAGATCCAGGTCGGTTACAAGCAACACAATTAAGAAACGACTCATTAGGTCCCGTAGTATTAAACTCCTACGACAAGGCATTACTTGAATCCGGAAATTCAGCAGATCAGCAGGGGGATGGGTCGGGATTTTACCCCGAGCGAGAAGCCTTTTCCAACTTGTCTTCATTTACGTATTGTGAGAAAACGACGTCGTTTCGTGGCTGTATATCCGGATTAGATTGTGGCAAAAGTGGGGAAGATTTTCCCATTCTACACACTTATTCACAAATGAGAAATGAATTAATAAATCGATTCACCAAATTTATCTCGACAATCGAGAAATCAAATCTGATTTCTATTGGGGCAATAGTTACTGACGTCAATAATAGCATCAAATCTGGGAAAGGATTTCCATTGGAAATGAAGGGCGACATGCCGCTTACTCAAATATCTGGCAAAAAACTTGGGCTAGCGAGTGGCAGACACCTCAACCTCAATGAGATTCTTCCAAACTATTTTCAAATATCTTTAGGTATACTTAGAAAAATAAGTAATCGAAGTGAAAATATTACTTTTTCAAACTAATTGAAAGAAGATAACATACATTCAATATATTCTTTAATTAGATTGTATGGACGAAGTAGAATCATACCTCTCTACTCAACGTACATATTTCTTTTCTATGACTATTTCTGCGCATTATCTGGTGAATATTTCCTACAAATCAAATATCGGTTGGATGGCTGGGCGGGGATCGGGGAGTACACCGGTGTAGCAAGAATTGCAACTGAATAAATAGTATTGAAATGGAAAGATAATGTAGGGCGCCTGCTGAACGAATATATTACCAATCAAATTGATGAGTATAGAAATGTTCAGTCAAATGTGCATAGATGGCTCGATACGACCGAGGAGTTGTCCTCTTTCCCCGCCGGGGAAGTTTTAAAGTATGACTTGGAGGAATCAATTTGCCGTGTATCAATAATAAGAAACGAATTACTAGGTAATATTGGTGTCAATCTCGGTAGTAACAATCAACAGAACGAAAAATATTTTCATCGATTTTTGAATGTTTTATTTATTTATAAAATGATTGTTGCTGAGGTTACTCGCCAGAAAGTTTTGATATATACCATTGATTATTGCATCGAAAAATTGAACGATATAGATCTCGAAAAATTAAACAAGATAGATCTCACGAAGCTTGATTTTCTATCAAGTTTATTCGATGGTTACATTGATGAACAGATACTTTTCATCAAAACAATTCTTGAGAGAAAAAAGAGTTTATTCATTGCATCCAAACTGTTAGTGGGTGAAAAATCGGTAGGCTCTTCGACCGAGCTGGAACCTGCAGTGACTCCCACTTCTATTGTGTTGCCCCGCGTCGAATCTATTCGGGCAGGATTTTCAAGCGATGATTTTTCCATTATGGCGAGGCAATTTTGGAATATGTTTCTGCATGATTTAAACCGTGGGGGAGGTTCAACTAGAGATATTGGTGATAATATCTCGAGATACATCTCCGATCAGTTTAATAAACTAAACCTTCTAGACGACTCATCTATACGGAACTGTGCCGGAAGCAACTTTATTCCGAAAATCAAAAGGAATTTTTTTATTGGGAGATGCAACGGTAGTTATCCCAACGTCTTAGAAAACTTCTATGTGGGCTCCGAAGATGAAACCATCTCATCTGATATCGTCTCATTTAGTTATCCCCAACTGTCGGATTCGTTGTCATCCAATTTATCGAAACAAACAGCGGGGGGGGTTGCTAGTCACGTACCCACACCGATTCAATTGATTTTCTCTAATCTGGATGAATCCACAGCATTAGTAACTCATTCAGATGGACTTTCCAATTCTATTTCGGATCTGAAGAGGTTACTGGCGAGTTTGAACTTATCTCCTCGTGAAATGATAGAATCATTTATATACTCGTGCAGTAGCGATGGAGTTTCTTTGGAGAAAACGTCGATAAACTCCGATTCATCGTCGGATCGGCAACCCCAACCTCGTCTCAAGAATTTGGTATTGGATCGGGTCTATCAGAAGAATTTGTCTATTAAGTATTTCTGGGAACCGGAAGAATTGGAAACATCTCATTGGTCGCTAAGACTCCCATTATGCAACGATGGAACATCGAGATCTCCAGCAGAATCGATTGGAAAGGGGGTTGCGCACGAAGATAGGGACTTCGCGGATCAATCTATCCGGAGGGGGGCTATTCGTCCATCCCACTTTATCAATTTCAATGAATTATTAAAAGATTTGAACAGATATAAGATCTCTTGGATCTTTTGGAAAGACAATATCGGCGAAAAATGGAGCTTATTTAGAGATTACATACCTTGGCTTTTTACCCCCACCTGGTGGAGATACTTCTACGATCTGATTAGAGAAACATATCCAGAAATAAGACTTAAAATAAGTTATGACTCAAATCATAATTTTACTAGGATTTATAAAGTAATTGCTGAAGATGTGGTAGATGGTGCGAAAGCCTATTTATCCCAAAGGCTGCAAAGCCTAGGATTGAAATTCGACAACGATTTCATCAATACTATAGTATCCGAGATAGGTCTTCTTATTTTCGAAGAAATTCCTGATGAAGCGGAGATTTTACATTCGGGAGGATGGTCAGTATCTCAATTTTCCGATAGGTCGATCTTATATTACCTCATTCTCTCAGTATTAATTGTTCTTGCATTATTCAAACACCCTTTGTCTGCCGTTTCGGGTTCCAATTCCTTTCATTCATGGAAACGTTTCAATACTATTGAATATTTGACAGACCCAACGCGTGGATCCTATTTGAAAGAGGTAATGCATTCCCCTTCGACAAGCTAAATGTCAACGAGAGATCTACTAATCTATTCCGTGAATAGATTCTTGAATTATATAAATAATATAATCTTCTTCTTCTTTGTGAAAGATGAACTCGATTCATGGATATTTCGTAAAGAAAGCCCCGATATCCTAGATAGTAAGAAAGAACTACTGACTCAACATCTAGTAACGAATAAAATTCTTTATAGGTATGTGTCAAAATTGAATTCCAATTATGATTTGTTGAGCAACGAGATTTCTCATGAACCTTATCCACAAGAAAGATCTAATGTTTTGGCATACTTACGTCAATTCTGGCAAAATGATCTATTGAGTCACAAGATCCGTAAGTTGGATCCTGCGGAGAAGTGGGCTTTTTCCGCCCTCGAGAGAAATATTCTATTTTCAGTAACAACGAAACGAAGAGACAGTCTATTAAATATGCCATGTCGTGACATACCTATCTCACTCCAATCGGGATTATTACCATCTAAAGGAATTTTGCTAGTAGGACCCATAGAAACTGGCCGATCTTCCATTATTAGAGATGTAGCATTTGATTCCTACTTTCCAGTGGTGAAACTACCAATGAAAAAGCTGATATACAACCGATCCTTCTTTAATAATGCACGCGGAAATTTCATTTCAAAAGAAAGCGTACACCGATTAAATTTCGTTTTTGAACTGGCGAAAGAGATGTCTCCCTGTACACTATGGATTCAAGATATTCATGAATTGAATATTCATCGTTCGTATCATAAGTTAGAAGCTGATCCCAAATTCTTACTTTGCCAAATATTGAAAAGTATTGGTGACAGGCGCAGCAATTCCAACATCCGCGAGAATGTTGTTGTCGCTACGACTCACGTACCTGCGAGGGTAGATCCAGCTCCAGTAGCTCCGAACCGGTTAAACTAATTGATAAATTTTCGAAAATCCAACGGGTATCAACGTCAGAAAGAATTATCAATTCTATTACGTATCAAAGGTTGCGAAATGGAGGCTAATCCGCCCCTTCCTCTTTTTGAAGGTACTGGGTCTGGAACTACGGGTTATAGCAAACGAGATTTACTCCTTCTTGCCAATGAGGCGTTATTGATAGGTATTTCCAAAAGAAGTAAGATTATATGTAGCGACGCAATTGAATTAGCTTTACATAGACAACATTCGACTGCTAGTGATATGGGCAGTGGGATAGAATCCGGTTCTGAATGGGAAATCTTTTCTCAAAAGATAGCGGAAGCTACCTCAAAGAATAGTTTGCTAAATACTTATCTCACGAATACATATTTTGGTCGTAACGCGTTGAAAATGCGATTTTATTATTTGTCTAACTGGTATGTGGAACCCTCCGAGTCAACATTTAATGAATTCACTCTATTTTTGCATATCCTAGGGATACTAGCTGGATTAGTAGCTCGCGATTCGCTCCAAATGGATATGAGAAAGAGAGAAAATTTCATCGTTATTGACAAACTCGTAGAGAATGACTTGAACCTAGCTTGCGGTGTACTGGAAAACCTCTCGACTAATTTCTCACGTTCAGAAATTTGTAAAGACGGAAGTCGACGCAGTAATAGTCTTTCCTTTTCCATTCCTATCGATAAACCCAAGTATTGTTCAGGTGTAACCTCTACAAGTCGTTCTTTTAAATTTATGAGAAAGGGGGGGTTTAGCAGTCTAACCGACTTCGAACTGCAACAGTCACCCGAACTAATAAACTCAAGTCCGACGGAAGTGTCGCGCGAGATCACTTGGTCCCATAAGGCTTGGCGTCTCCGTTTCCTACGAAGCGGGGCTTATGAATTGATGGGGGTATCATCCGAACCCAATCATTTGTATAATTTAATTTTACTTTACCAAAATCGGAATTATATACCTCAACAAGATTTCGAATTCAATAAGATTAGGGGTGACAAAAGTAAATGGTGTGAGAAAAGCGAATATCTATTTAGTTTTGAAAAATCTGCGACTAATGTGACAGATAATTTGATTAAAAGATTGGAAAACCGGTTGGATAATATGTTGCTACGCGAGCAATTTCTCGAATTGGGACTATCCGGCGACTCATCTAATGAATACGAAACACACTGTAATCAATTAAATGAAACGACTCGACTCTTCGGGGGGCGCTTCATCTGGGATCCCATGCTTCTGTTCCAGTCAGATCCTAACGTTCCCTCCTCGCGTCGCAGCTTGTTGCCGACGAAAAAACTGGCGCGGAGGCTTTACACCATTTACGGTATGAGAAGGCAGCACCTTAATAAAATGTCAAATAAAAAAATTAAACATTTCTTCCTCTATAGCGAAGATAATCCGAAATTGAAACCTGACTCATCTATTAAGCGGTGGAATAATCCCCCTTTGGATAAAGAGGAGCGAGATTCCGAATACGTCAAAGAAACTTCCTCTATGGATATACATCTGCAATATCCGCAGACATTTAGTCCCGCTCGCTTTGATTCCTACGTGGTAGCAGAAGATTTTCCAGAGCGATTTATTCGATTTAGGCTTCTGGTTCATAGAAACAGATGGATGAGGCGAAACCGCTGCCCATTTCAGGATTTTCTTATTTATAATATGTTGCTTGAAATTTATTAATATCTATTCAATCCGTTCCGGTTTGGTAGGGCGTCACTGGATCGAACGACGAAACAATCTGTTCCGTGAAAGTTCATGGAACAAATCTTAGATACCCCTCATTCTGTCTAGATCTCTAGCAATATAACTAGAAGGCAAATCAGTAAAAGGAACATCTAGATTGTCCTTTTACTGATTTAAATAATTTTGTTGTAGCATATCAAGTAGTTAAGGAACTGAAAGCCATTTCCTATATGAGTCTTTCTGCTTAGAAAGAAGATTGAGAAGGAGCAATAGCTCCACAGGGATTTCGCAAAACAGCTTCTTAACATCACGCTTGGAGTAGATCTTTTATAAAATTGTGGATTTACTCCTTCCCCCAGATGACTTATTGATTCGCTTATTACAATCATTCGCTTATTACAAGCATTCAATACACCGCAATTTAAGCGGGGGACCCTCAAAAGCGACCTCTTAATAGGCAAGGTCCTCGCCTTGGGGGTATTCGATTCGAGGGGGGAGGGTAAGAACGCACAAATCTTTTTTTACTACTATTCAATTTTCAGAGCTGGAAATAGGTACGATAATGAATCATTCACTGGTTGGTGGATCATGGTCCAACGCAATTTGATTTGGCATATGTGGGAAACACAACTACCCAATTATTAGGAATTATTTACGTGGATTCGAACGAATCTCCTCGGGTAGGATTCGAACCTACGACCAATCGGTTAACAGCCGACCGCTCTACCGCTGAGCTACCGAGGAAAGTGGTAGGGGATTCAGTATCATACACACTCAGAGACCTTTGTTATTTCGTTCCTTGAATCGCTTCTAAATCTGTGAGACGTTAAACTTTCCTCGACATTTTGTGAAGTAGACTTCGCATACACTCTAACCTCCATTATAGGAGGAGGTGGCGGCGATAGCAATCCCATTTGGGTACCCAAATCGTGGGGGGGGGGGGGCAACCGGTCGAGGTCAAGATAAACCCCACAAGCCCCCCCACGATCTGTTCTGTATAGGTCGGTCACCAATTAATACTTCCTATTTCCCCCCCTCCAAGAAGCGTAGTAGAATAGCCGCAGGATTATCCTACCTCACAGAAAGAAGTAATATCTTTTAGAAATAAGAAGAGCAAAAATAAGAGATATAGAGATGGGGAAGATGAACAATAGTCGGGAGAAATGAACACGAATTGGAGCTTCGTGAAACGAAAGTAGCAGTTTACGGCAAGGGCGGAATTGGGAAATCAACAACTAGCTGCAACATGATAGCTCCGAGAAGTAATCCAAATAAATATTGAGATATCCTACCGTTCTTTCCATGTCGTATAATCTCTCCGCCAAAAAGATTTGATGTGCCAATTCCGTTGGTAAATCCATCGATTATCCATTGATCAAAATATAAAGTAACTTTACTAATTGAGATTGTACTATGCGCGGCGTAAGTGGAGTAATCTATATAACTCCGACTTGTGAACCAATTTTTAACAGAAAATAAAAAAGTATTTGATAAACTTCTATTTCTGAGTTTTCCAATTTTTCCGACGGAAGATTCATCAACTTGTCCATAAAATTTGAAAGAAATGAATAACCCAATAATAGACAAAATAAGCGAAGGGATCGAATTTGTCAATATCTCAATCAAATTTTCAAATTGTTTATTAATCTCGGAAGCAGGCGGAAGAAGTAGAAGCCAATCAAGTAGGAAGTCCCTACCAGATCCTCCCTCAGTTGGGTGAACTCCCAATAATCCAGCAAATACGGTGGGTATCGCTAGAATAATAAGAGGCAGTACCATACGAAAATTTGATTCTTGGGGATATAGCAAATTTCGATCAGACTGAGTTTGAATTCTTTTCGCCGAAATTTGGTTGTCTTTGGGGGTATACGCAGTCACAAAATTTTTTGCTTCTGTAACTTCGTCTTGTTCCGTATCTGATTTAGATATGAAATTTTTACAAGTTTGCCCCATAAGTAATTCTGGGTGAGTCCCACCCCATGAAGTAATAATAATTTCGGAGGGGAAAGGGGTGTCGAAATCGATGTTATTTATTTGATTAGCACGGAAATTTCCCTCGAAAGTAGGGAAGTAGATACGAGACATATAAGACGCGGTAAGTCCTGCTGTGGCAGAAGTAATCAATCCAAGATAGGGGGAGCGCATCCAACTCTCTGCAATAATTTGATCCTTAGACCAAAAACAAGAGAACGGGGGTATGCCGCATAGGGAAAGGGTACCTGAAGGAAAAGTAATTCCAGTAATTGGCATGTGTTTCCGTAAACCACCCATGAAATACATGTTTTGACTTTTAGTGGGGGAGTATCCGACCACCTTTTCCATGGAATGAATAACTGAACCAGAAGCTAAAAATGACAAAGCTTTCGAGTAAGCATGTGTAATGAGATGAAACAAAGCGGATCGGGAGGAACCAATACCCAAAGCTAGTACCATATACCCTAACTGAGACATGGTAGAGTAAGCCAGACCCTTTTTTAGATCTTTCTGGGCGAGAGCCAATGTGGCGCCTGGCGAGGTTGTCACTCCGCCTACCCAAGAAATAGCATACATGGTTGTAGGTAATGTCGAAATAAAGTCGAAAATTCGAGCTACGAGAAAAATTCCGGCAGCCACCATAGTAGCTGCGTGAATAAGAGCCGATATGGGCGTGGGTCCTTCCATGGCATCTGGTAACCATATATGAAGTGGAAATTGAGCAGACTTGGCAACCGGACCTAAAAAAAGTGAAAAGGCAATTGTATTAGCAAGAATCGGATTGGTAACGCCGTTGCTTCCCAATTCAATAAATCAATTACACAATTCAGAAATCTCGAAGCTACCGGTTATCCAGTAGATACCTAATATACCCAGCAATAACCCAAAATCCCCTACGCGGTTGGTTACAAAAGCTTTCTGACAAGCATTTGCAGCGCTCGATCTCGCAAACCAAAAACCTATTAACAAGTAAGGACGCATTCCAACTAATTCCCGGAAGACGTAAATCTGTATCAGGTTGGGACTAAAAACTAACCCCGACATTGACGCGGTAAACAAACTTAGATAGGCATAAAATCTGGCATATCCCTAGTCGTGACGCATGTAACTATCGCTGTAAACCGTCACTGAAATACCCACGGTAGTAACTAGTATCGCCATAACGAGAGTAAGAGGATCAATTAGAAAACCTATTTTTAGATGGAAATTGCTTTTTAGAATCCAAGTCCACAAATGCTGTTGGATGGAGTGAGTTGCAACTTGTTTCCAAAAAAAGGAGAAAGAAAGAAACATGGCAACGACTAATGAAAAGGTGTTGAATGCGGCACACGGACGCCGTAAGCTTCGTGTTGCTTTTGGAAAAAAGAAAGAAGAGGATCCGGTCAAGCAAGAAGCTACCAATGGACACAGAGGGATGAGACAAGCATATTTACTTGAAAGTTCCACGAGCATATTAAATCCGAAGTCAATTTGTTATCATTTTCAACTTCTTTTGATTAGAAGTCAAAAGTAGAAATATGTGAACAATATGAAATAGAACATATGCACGCAGTTAAAATAATATTTAACTATAAACTATCCAAAATATCCTATTTGTACAATTTTTTTAGTTTCATATCCAATATATAACTTGACAATATTTGGAGATACCCGAGATACTTACCTCAGATAATTCAATTTTGTCTAGGTTTGCAAATCACATCCTCATTGTTTCTAGTATTGCAAATAAGAGAGATAAATAAAAATAGAAAATTAGGATGAATAAATATGCAATAGTTGACATCGGCGGTAGACAACTCCGAGTAGAAAAGGGAAGATTTTACGATGCTCAGCACCTTGTCCCAGCTAGACATGCATTGACGCCCGATGAAGAAGTATCAATAAATCGGGTTTTACTCATTCGTCACGGATCTGGCATCGATTTGGGATATCCATGGCTGAATGATGCAGTTGTCAGAGGCAGAATCTTACATGGTTGCTTCAATAAAAAACTCGTGATACAGCAGATTCACTCTAAGAAGAAAACATGACGAACTTTTGGATATAGAGAAAATACAATTCGATTCGTGGTTGATTCTATTCATTTCGGTGGTAGAGACTTAGCTAAATCTTAACTAGTAGTTTATATCGAGTTAATAGATACTTATAAAATTGATGTAACGACATAGAATTTTGCGGTTTCCTTATTTATATTTGTATGCGTTCATTTTTATTTAGTTTTTTTTTATTATATCTATTCCATTGATACGTATCAACATAGTTTTGAGCCAGTTGCAGGAAGAAGTGGTAAATATATGGCAGTCCCTAAAAAACGAACCTCTAAGTCGAAGAAGAAAATTCGTAATCGCGCATGGAGAAATAGACCCATGGAAGTAGCGTCAAGGGCTTTTTCTTTGGCCCAATCTGCTTTCACCGGTCGTTCAAAAAGTTTTTACTATATTTCGGGGGAGAAAGATCCCCCCTAAAAATTAGGGGATATATCTCATCCCCCCTGCCGTTTTTATTTGTAGGAGATGTTTGTATAATACTATCACTATCTACACATAAACTAAATGGCTGCTGGCTAGATAAAGAATTTTGAAACGGTAAAGAAACAGGAAGACATGACACTAACAACCAGTACTAGTACAACTGGGGCTAACAGAAAATTCAATTTTGTGGTGTAGAATACTTCACTGAAACTACAAAGTGTGGGAATTACACTTCTTCAAAGTATTGGCAAGGACGAAGTGCAAAACAGAAGACTCCGAAAAACGAAGAGTTAAAGATATTCATCTTTCGCTCTTTTTCTTTCGGAGTTTCTTAGATAGGACTTGGGGTGACAAAACACCTCCCATCTATACTTAAATTCATTTCAATTTATCAATTGCTTACTTATGAAACCTCATTAGCCTCTTTTTATAGACCCGGTGACCCCATCTGCATTCGGAATAGCAGGATTCGAACCTGCGACCTCCATCACCCCAAGATGGCGCGCTACCAAACTGCGCCATATCCCGTTATATATGTATATATACAGAAAGACATATATCTTTCTATATATGAAGTTACATACTAATGCCAACACCAGTTCTGCTTGTTCACAAGTCACTTGTTAATTTGGTAGTTCAGTTGTTGTAACAGCCTCTTCCAGGTGAACTTTTCTCGATTTCACCACTTTGACTACATCCGGAGTTAGTATACTTCTACATTTCGCGCAAGTGAACGTTGACGTACCATCCCAGACAGGTATAAAATAAGTATATAGATATACATCTATATATACATATACTTCTTCTAGCCGCTATGGTGAAACAGGTAGACACGCTGCTCTTAGGAAGCAGTGCCAGAGCATCTCGGTTCGAATCCGAGTAGCGGCATTCTAACCTTTATCAGGTTTTACCTCTTTTACCTCAATCATTTTGAATTGATAAAAAAAATGACCCGCCGATATGTAGATATTTCCGCGACATATATAGATATATTATAATTATATCCGATTCAATATACTTTTCAAATCAATAAAAATTAAGCAGTAATTTCTATCTAAGGTGTGGGGGCGGTAATCTCATCCTACTACTTCGCGTTAAAAACAAAAGAAAGTACTTCGATATCAATTGATTTGAAAATGATCAAGTCAAGTCGGCAAGTTTAATTAATTTACTGGTCTTCTTTTATTATGATGTATATCTATATGGAACGTGTTTTTATCGACATCTCATTTTTGATGCTTCTTTCTGCTACTTCGCTAAATTCGATCAATTTATTTCATGAATTTGATAAGCCAAGGAAACTTAGCAGGAGTGGTATGACAATTGCTTCCCCCTGTACGACGGAGTTTTTAGTAATCCGCTGGTTTCAAACTAAGCACTTACCATTGAGCAATTTGTACGAGTCGTCGATGTTTCCTTCGTGGAGCTTTCCTTTATTATACATAATGTTAGAAGTCAGAAATCAGAATGGGTTGTCGGGTGCAACTACAGCGCCGAGTGCTATGCTGACTCATGCCTTTGCTACTTTAGCTCTTCCTGAAGGGATGCAACAATCCACGCAATTGGTACCCGCTTTGCAGTCTCATCGGTCGATGACGCATGTAACTACAACGCTACTGAGTTATGCAACTCTGCTATGCGGATCTTTATCGGCAATATTTTCATCAAGTATTTCTTATGGTGAAACGAGAAATTACAGCGTTTTCGACTCGAAACGTAATTGTAGCGAGTGTAGTTGCTTATTGAAATTGGATGTTATTAGCAGAACCGATGTACGGAATTTTCCCCACATACTCGCCCCAAATTCAAAAAAATGTCAATTAATTAATCGATTAGATAGATGGACGTACCAAGCCATAAGTTTGGGATTTTCTTTGCTAACTATTGGTATACTTTCTGGAGCAGTGTGGGCTAATGAAGCTTGGGGATCTTACCGGAGCTGGGATCCCAAAGAAACTTGGGCGCTGGTAACTCGGTTGATACATGCTACCTACCTCCATACTAAAATAACTAACAGGGGGATGGGGGAGGGGCCGTCTGCGGCAGCATCAATAGGTTTTTCTCTAGTTTGGATTCGTTTTTTGGGAGTCAATTCGTTGGGAATTGGATTACACAACTACGGATGGCTGGTATAGAAACAAAATTGAAAATTGATAAATCAGAGATTGAAACATTTGATTCACTAGGTTTTCGATTAAGTCGAGTAAGCAAAATAAGAGTTAGTGGGGAAACATAATCAAAAAAGGGAAACAAAAACACACAAACAGCTAGTAGATAAACAGTAGGTAACTGTTTCTACCTGCTTGTCTGTTTCTGTTTCTCCATCCCAGTTTATTTTAATTTGCGCCAGCGGTTACGAGGATAAATTAAGTAAGAAATGACGAGCATACGTAGGTGTCGCTGATGTAGCTAAATTTGACAAGCTGTTTGACCAGAAATAAAATAAGTTTTTCTACTACCAAATTATCTGAAATAATATAATTTAATTTGGCTAAGTCGGGTTTTTTCCCCACTTTCACTTCGTAGCTGAATAGGAAAACAATATTGAGATAACTTCACTATTCCATAGAGGTAAAATTAAATTTGGATATGAGCCAATGCCTAGTATTGGTAAAAAGAGGCAAGTCAGGGTGAATACCTCCCTCGGACCAAAATCAATTAAAAAAGGATTTGATTCATTCGATAACTTGTAACCGTAAAACATCTGGCGTAACATGGATAACAAGTAGATGGGAGCCAATACTGTACCAATTGCCTCCAACACTGTAATTTGTGCTTTAAATGAAAATGAGTATTGCTTGCTGGTCACAACTCCCGGAAAGACCAAAAATTCCGCTACGAAACCGCTCATTCCTGGTAATGCAAGAGATGCCAACGAGAATGCACTAAACATAGTAAATAGTTTAGGCATCGAATTTGCTATTCCCCCCAATTCCTCAAGGAAGGGGGTACGCGTTCTGTCGCAGCAAGTACCCGCAAGGAAAAATAATGCCGCGCCGATTAATCCGTGGGAAATCATTTGCAACATGGCTCCATTAATACCCGCGTCTGTAACGGAGCCAATTCCGATGGCTACAAAACCCATATGGGAAATTGATGAGTAGGCTATCCTCCTCTTGAGATTATGCTGACTCATAGAAGCTAGAGAGGCATATACAACCTGAATTGCTCCAAACAATATTAGCCATGATCGAAAAAAGAGATGTGCATGAATAAGTAACTCCAAATTGATTCGAATCAGCCCGTATCCTCCCATTTTTAGTAATACCCCAGCTAGTAACATGCATGTGCTGTAATGTGCCTCTCCATGAGTATCTGGCAGCCAAGTATGAAGAGGAAATATTGGCAATTTCACTGCATAGGCAATTAAGAAACCTAAGTAAAGAGCAAATTCCAACGAGATGGGGTATGATTTGCCCACCAAATTTTGAATATCAAAAGAAGGCACCTGGTTTCCATAAAAACTCATGGTTAAAGCTGCTACCAAAAGAAAGATGGAGCCACCTGCTGTATATGAAACAAATTTCGTGGCCGAGTATGAACGTCTTTTCCCGCCCCATAAGCATAGAAGTAGATAGACCGGAATTAGCTCCAGTTCCCACATAAAGAAAAAAAGCAAGATGTCGCGGGAAACAAACAACCCAATTTGGCCACTATACGTAACTAACATTGAGAAATAGAATAGCCGTGCATTACGAGTGATCGGCCAAGCCGCTAAGGTTGCCAAGGTAGTTACAAAACCCGTAAGCAAAATAAGACTCATGGAAAATCCGTCGATACCTAATATCCAGTGGAAATTGATGAAGTTTATCCAATTGACTGTCTCTATTAACTGGATAGATTGAAAGTCAAATTGGAAATGACAATGAAAAATATAGGTAATCAGCGAGAATTCCAATATACAGATTCCTAGGGTATACCATCGTATGATTCTGTTTCCATCACGAGGCAAAATTGGAAGCAAAAAACCGGCAAAAATTGGAAAGAGGACGATAGTTGTTAGCCGAGGTACATTACTCGTCACGGATAAAAAATAATTAATAAAAAATAATTTCTAATACGAAATAAACTGCGCGGGCAAAGTACGACGACTCGTACTCGGACTTCGCAATTCTGAAGCTTCGAGTACAAGTCAAAGTAATTGAAATTTCAATATTAATTTTTTTTCTGTTATTAATAGGCTAAACCCATACTGCGGGTGGTTTCAGCCCCTAGGTAGACGCGTACACTTAAAAAATCTGTTGGACAAGCGGATTCGCATCTTTTGCAACCTACGCAATCTTCTGTTCTAGGAGCAGAGGCTATCTGATTAGCCTTGCATCCATCCCAGGGTATCATTTCCAACACATCCGTGGGACAAGCCCTCACACACTGAGTGCAACCGATACATGTGTCATAGATTTTCACTGAATGTGCCATTGAGTTTACTTACTCCTATCAAATTTTTTCTTATTAGAAAGGTTGAAATAATAATTATTCTCCCCCATCCCTTATGCGGCTACCTATTTTTCCTAACCAGATGAAGTAATTCTTTTTCTTTTTAAATTTATCTAATCGCATCTCATTTTTTCTTTGAAATTTTTTTTTTCTTAAAAAAGAAATAACCTATCTCTGACATATAAGGAAGGTATTCAAACAATTTAATAAATGGAAGATATCATTTAGCTGAATAAGAAATCGATTAGATTGTGGGATAACCTCATCTATTTATCAATCACCATTTTAACAAATTAAATTGATCGATACGAGTAGATCTCCTATTTCGCTGAAGGGAAAGGGCAGTGGCTAATCCAGTGGCAGCCTCGGCAGCCGCAATGGCTATCGGGAATGTTGTAAATATCTCTCCCCCCGCTTGCTGATTTTGTAATAAATTTGAAAATGTGATAAAATTTAAATTAACTGCATTAAAGATTGACTCGAGACTCGTAAGTGCCCTAACCATATTTCTACTCGTAATTAAACCGAAGAATCCAACACACAGAAGGTAGGCACCTAAAATTAGCCCGTGTTCAAACGTAATTTATTAAAGTTCTCCCCAAAAATTTTGGTAAATCAAATTTTCATTTTTCTCTTATTACCTCTTTTTGTTAAAGTTAGGCTTAATCAAGAAGACGAAGAATTATTGCTAGATGGTGAAAAATACGACTTCTTATCCGTCGTAATTGTGTCTTCGTCACGCGCTGGATTGATGGCTCCCACCAAAGCAACTAGAAGAAGTATTGAAAGAAGCTCGAACGGAACTAAAAACTCACTCAGTAACTTATATCCGAGTTGATGGGCGTCAATCGTGGGTGTATCTGCCGGAAGAGTCTCCGATTGATCGACAAAACTGGCATCAAACCATTTCGTGTTATAAATTGTACTAACCAATGTAAAGGAAAGCACTGCGCAAGCTCCTGAAGCGGTGAAGTGCCCTATGCCCCAAGTAGTATAACCGGATCGCATCGGTTTTTCAGTAACCATTACAGCAGACACGACTAATACATTTATAGCTCCTACATAAACAAGTGGTTGTGCGGCAGCTACGGAATCAGCATTCGATACGAAGTATAATAAAGATATACAGGTAAAAACCAACCCCGAAGAAAAAGCAGAGTGAACCACGTTATGAAATAATATTACGCCTAAACTTCCTAGTGGAATACCCAATTCTACTAGTGATAAAATAAATTCATGAATTAATTTAGATAGATTCATTGGACACAAGCACTTAGATATTTTATGATATTTCTACTTCCTATATTTTGTGCTCTCTCTTCTTCTTTTTTTTATTAAAGAAAAATAATCAAGTAGATAAATTCACCTTTCAAAAGATTCAATTAATTTACAGGTGATTAATTAAATGTTAAATTTTCTATCCCCAAACCTTTTGGCTTTCGGATAAAAAATTTAACGAGATAGAAAGCACTTGAATTGAAACATCTTGAGATATAGAAAGGGGTAAACGTCCCAAAGCCGTTTGATCTTGATTAAGTTCATGACGGTCATAACTGGAAAGTTCATATTCCTCAGTCATTGACAAGCAATTAGTTGGACAGTATTCGACACAGTTTCCGCAAAATATACAAACTCCGAAATCGATGCTATAGCTTTTCAACCGTTTTTTCTTAATGTCCTTGATCAATATCCAATCTACGACCGGCAGATTGACCGGACATACTCGAACACATACTTCGCAAGCAATACATTTATCAAATTCGAAATGGATACGCCCACGAAATCGTTCGGATGGTAAAATTTTTTCATACGGATATTGGACAGTTATGGGTGAACGATTCGAATGATCTGAAGTAACTGCGGAGCCTTGACCTATGTATTTTGCAGCTTCTACGGCTTGTTGCCCATAACTTCGAAATTCAATTAGTGTAGAAAACATGGGATAAATGAATCCAACCTGCCACTTATTTTTAGTACAGATAAACTTATATGTACGGAAAAAGAAACAAACAGCATATTTGCTTATTTTATTCTTTCTAATATATTAAAGAGATTTAACTTAAACTTAAATTGAAATAGGGGGGGGGGGGCTAACCTACCAGTAAAAGTTGAAATGAGGCTGTCAGCAACAAATTTCCCGAAGCAATAGGCAGAAGAAATTTCCATCCGAGATCTAGTAATTGATCTATTCTTACTCTAGGCAAAGTCCATCTTGTTAAAATAGAGATAAATATAAATAAATGAGATTTTGCTAATGTGATGGTGATACCCACCCCTGACCCCAACACGTCGAAGGACTGACCGTTAGAATCTGAAAATAGAGAATCCCGCCCGAAATTTTCGAGGAGGGAGATTGGGGAATCCCACCCACCCAGATATAAAATTGTCACAAACGGTGAGGAGGCTAACAAATTTGAGTGAGAACCAACATAAGATAGACCAAATTTTATTCCTGAATATTCGGTTTGATAACCTGCGACTAGCTCTTCTTCCGCTTCTGGCAGATCAAACGGCAACCTCTCACATTCTGCTAATGATGAAATGAAAAAAGCTACGAACCCTACGGGCTGACGCCACAGATTCCACCCCATGAAGCCATATTTGGATTGTGCTTTCACTATATCAACTGTACTCAAGCTGCCAGATAAGGGTAGTCGGCGGCAAGCCCCCGCCTCTAATTCAGAACCGTACATGAAGTTAGAATTTCATACGGCTCCTCATTAATTTCATGAGGAGCTATTAATCGTGCACAGCCAGTATCTGTGACTGAGATATAAATAGTCAACTCAAGTTAATGAGATTCCGTTTGCCATGACGAAGTAGTTGCTTCCGAATCTATCTCACCCTCATATCTTTTTTGTAAAGTGCGATTTGTTGTAAAACTTATAAAGTTGGACATATCTCTCTATCATTTCTAAATAGAAGAAGTGAAATTACTTCTAGTTCCACCCGAAAAGAAAGAAAAAATTGATTAGTTCGGCAACGTGCCTGTTGTACTAAGTTCCAGGCTGAAGTAGAAAAGCTTGTAATGTAATTAATTTTCTAATCATCACAACTATCGTGAGGGTTACTTCGTCCCAAGTGGTTATCATCACAGTGAACAGGACTATACTCGAGACTGAAACTTGTTGGATGCACTACTCAGCTGTCCCTACCGAGACTGAGTCTATCTCATGTGGGTAAATACTAGGAGAAGTAGGTAGAAATTTTCAACTTTCAACTCTTCAGACATCTCGGTGCTCAGGTTGCCCCGGGTTATTACCGAAATTTCCTCTGCTTCACAAGCCTCTTGCGCATATTGGTGTTTCTTACTGCTCACTCTTATCTAATCCTAAGGGAAATTGAAGAATGACTAACTATTCCCGCGTCAAGTCCAGATAGATCCCAGACCTGGGGTAAGGCGGCATCTACCGCCCGGATATACGCCTACGCCCGCACATGGGGTATGGGATTTGAACCTGTAACTGCAAAGACGCCGTTTGATCTCACCCGAATAACTATTTGGATTTGGTTTATATTAGTTGGCAGTATCTTCATACTACTTATAGTAATAGCTAGAAGTTTCTATCTATTACTTTTATTTAGCGAATCGCACGTAGGGATGTAGATAATATACACAAAGCCAGGGGTATTTCGTAACTGATAGATTGGGCGGCAGCCCTGAGGCCGCCTAAAAAAGAGTATTTGTTATTTGAGGCATACCCCGCAATAAGAAGACCCAAAGGTACGACACTTGAAACAGCGACCCAAAAAAAAGCACCTATAGCCAGATCAGATAAAATAATAGCTTGGCCGAAGGGTATTACCAGGTAACTCATTAGGACTGGTATAACTACAACCGCTGGTCCGAGTGTAAATAACCAAGCATCACCTTTGGATGGAATGACGTCTTCCTTTAGTAAAAGTTTGATTCCATCTACCAAAGGTTGAATAATTCCCAGCGGACCCGCATATTCTGGTCCGACACGCTGTTGTACCCCTGCAGACACCTTTCGTTCGAGCCACACGATTACCAATACTCCCGTCGTGACTCCCGTAACTAAAATGAGAGTAGAAATTAGAATCCAAATTGATTCAGAGGAACTTGTTACAACCCCCAAATCATGAAATGATTGAACTAATTGTTTTCCATAGATTTCGATATAAGTTGCCATTTCAGCGATCAACCTCTCCCATAATGATGTCTATACTACCTAATATTGTCGTGATATCTGCGAGCTTCATTCCTTTTATCAATTGAGGAAGAATTTGCAAATTTATGAAACCGGGTGGACGAATCTTCCACCTCCAAGGAAACACGCCACCATCCCCAACCAGAAAGATTCCCAGTTCTCCCTTGGGGGCTTCTACTCCTACGTAATGTTCTTGTTTAGGTAACTTAAAGGTGGGAGAAGACTTCTTCCCGACGAACTGGTAATTAAAGGCACTCCAGTCTGCTTCTTTTTCTTGTTGAACGAGACGTCGACCCTCCAAATTTTCATATGGACCTCCCGGAAGAAGTTTCAACGCCTGTTTAATGATATTTATCGATTCCTTCATTTCGTCAATTCGTACTAAATAACGAGCTAAGGAATCTCCTTCCTCTTGCCACTTAATCTGCCAATCCAGGTTGTCATAACATTCATAGTGGTCAAGTTTGCGAAGATCCCACCGAACTCCCGAAGCCCGTAATACAGGTCCGGATAAACCCCAACTAATAGCGTCTTGTCTACTGGTGAAACCTACCCCCATTACTCGTTTTAAAAAAATAGGATTCCTTGTAATTAGTCGCTCATATTCATGAATTTTTGGGAGGCAGTAACGGCAGAAGTCTAGACATTTATCTACCCACCCGTAGGGTAAATCCGCGGCAACTCCCCCGATGCGGAAATAATTGTGCATCATTCGCATGCCGGTAGCAGCCTCAAATAAGTCATAAATCATTTCTCTTTCTCTAAATATATGGAAAAATGGAGTTTGCGCGCCAATGTCTGCCAAGAACGGCCCAAGCCATAACAAATGCGAAGCTATTCGGCTTAATTCGAGCATGATTACGCGTATATAGCTAGCTCTTCCGGGTATTTGAATATTTGCTAACTTCTCTGGCGCATTGACCGTTACTGCTTCGGTAAACATGGTGGCTAAATAATCCCACCTTGTTACGTACGGAAGATATTGTAAAGTCGTTCGGTTCTCAGCAATTTTCTCCATTCCTCGATGGAGATACCCCAAGATTGGTTCGCAATCAACAACATTTTCGCCATCTAAGACAACAACAAGCCGAAGAACACCATGCATAGATGGATGGTGAGGGCCCATGCTTACCGTAACTGGATCTAGTTCTTTAAGATACATACCCGTAAATTATTTCCTTTTCAGTAGATATCGTGGGATTTAGCTTCGCCAGAAGAAATAAGTTATGCCAACTACGACATGTTGAAGTGTCAAACCTCGACTCAACCCCTGACGCCCCCTCAAACCCCGAATACCCAAATTTTTCAGAATTTGGGCGTATAGAGCAGCATTCCCAGCGGATAGATAAATTAAAAGACGCTTACGTCTACCAAGTAATTTATGCAAACCTCTTCGGGAGGAGTAGTCTTTGGAGTGTGATTCTAGGTGGGAAGTTAGTTTCAAGATCTGATGAGTTAAATAGTAAATTTGGGAGGCAGTGAACCCAGTATCTTTGTTTCCACCAACTAGCTGCGCGTCAATATATTTATATTTATCCGTAGTAATAATGATAATAATTACGATTACTTGCTTCATGTCAAATCGATTATAAACTGTTTAGTCAGCAGTTGCATTAATGGCGCCTCGGACGAAAATGAAATCTTACCGCAGCAAGTAAGCGTGGGCATCTACGTCTCATCCACGGTTAGTTAGAGCTTCTGCTAAAATTCACATTATATATTATATAATTAATTGGAATTACCTACGTTTGGATAATTCCAACTAATCAAACATATGTTAAAATCTCTGTGTTGCACCTCATATTCCTTTGTTCTTGTTAATTACGAATGATAGGATACGTTCGAATTTTAAGCATTGCAAATCGGCTCCCAGTAGTAATGTTGAAGCAAAATCTACCGGTGCAAGCTAATTCCTCCAGACGGTGGCTTGGCCACAGAAATCGCTTAATTCTTTGAACTTCCTTTAGCCCTGGAAGCTCATATTCTTTTTTATTTTGAGGCCGTTCAATTTTCAATATGGAATCGAAGTTGAAGTCAAGGTAATGTGTTTTTGATTTCGTAGACCTCAAAATTAGCAGAGATCGGAGGAATCGTAATTCCCGTCGACGTCGTACAAGCAACAGATCTTCAATATTATAAATATGAGACCGCTTCTTATTTAATTCCGTGGCTAGAAGTGACAATTTTGAAATATAGGTATCGCTACAAATTTTTCCATATAGGCGTCTCCCAAGTCTGTTTCTCAACCTAGATCTAAATTTTAATAAGGGATTAATTATTTTGTATACCAAATTTTGGTCATCAAGTAATAGCGATAAACGATGAGCTGAAAGAATAGATAGGTCGTAGAAAAGACCAAGTTTCGTTGCTGCGTTGAAATAAAGGTCTAATAACTCAGAATCTACATCAGTATTCACACAAAGTGTTACAAGGTCGCGATCATCTCCTAACATTCTGGTAAGAGCTGTCAGGCTTCTCAAATTTTCTAATTTCGTTTCGGATTTCCATTTCCACCGGAATAGGTAGTCGATATCTTCTCTTTCATCTAGCATTATTTCGTATAGTTCATCGGCTACTTCTTGAAATCTACGATTTATATCTAATACTATGCCGTATGTAGTATTATCCTTCAAAATAGGATTTTTGGACCTCTTTGTTTTCTTCCTGAAGGAGCTTCTCGTTCTCGCAAAATCTGTAACTAGCCATGGCATCACATCAAATTTAGAGTTGAATTTAATTTCTGAATCAAAAATACGGAAGTTAGGTAATTCATTCATCACTCTCCGCCTTACTTTAATAATTTTTGAAATACGATTTTCACGACGAAACCTTTGTGCGGTAGCCTCTTGTCGGATAGAAAATTTTTGCATATCTCCATTTCGCACAAAGTCAATGAAACCGTGTAATAGATATCTACGTTTGCGGAGCTTACTGAGATTTATAATTTGATGCCTAAGTAAAGGTTTTTTGGCATATATAGAGTAATTATGCAATTCATTTTGAAGGATGCGATATTCCCGCTCATTTGCGATTTTTTCTTCGATATTGTTGAGTTCGTTCAAACAATCAAAACTGAGTCTCCATCTGTGAGGTGCTACGTCGCGCCACAAAGTTAGTGGCAAGTTGTAGCTGGAAAGGCAATCTAACCATTTGTTCCAATTATTTGTGTTTAGGTCGCATAATTTCCTCGGGAATCCCCATTCTTCCGCGCAGTTCAAAATTCGTTCATCAAATTTTTTCTTTGCAGTTTTATTAGTTATCTTACTAAACGAGATATCTGTGCAGTTACCTATTTCACTTGGATTTGAAATGTTACTTATTTCACTTGGATTTGAAATGTTTGAATCGTATTGAACGGAAAGTTCCGAGTACTCTCCCGGACAATTTGCAGATTGCTCAAGCCGGTAAGGGTTTGAATTACCATTCCAGCGTCCGTCATTTTTAGTTTTTTCCCCACGATTGCTCTCGCTAACAGCCGCCAATAAATTCAGGTTTAAATTTTCCGTCACGTTTAGATCCCAAATACTATTATAAAGATAAGCTTGAGATAACGATTGATTCTTGCCAAACTGTGACAATCTATTTTTCGTTCTGAGAAAAATTAAATCTGTTTCTTGAGTAATGGTATTAATTACTTCTACTAGTTGTGTTTGAAACGCAGCGAGATGGCCGAAGTAGTAATAGAACTCTCTGCTAATTTTTATGTACGAAATTGATGCTATCAAAATGAATTTCTCGGTTGCTTCTGCAATCATTATATGTAACTTCAAGGTTACCTCTTCAAAACCCGTTAATTCTTCTTTATCAAATTTTACGAAATTGGGAAAGTCTATATCCTTCAATCTATAATTTTTATTATCTCTAAGTGTAAAGTTTGAGGTTAATTCATCAGCTGGAGTTGTTTCAGTATCTGGTTGATTTACGTCAAACCCTTCGTCTAATGGAGTTGATAAGCTATTTCCATAATTATCCGCAACGAATTTTTCACTAGTTGATTTTCGACTGAAAATTTGTTTATCAATATTACTGACGGGTCGCATCTCCCTAGCAGTGTTAGTGGGTCCTCCATTTCTTCTACCAAAATTGAAATTTATTTCTTCATTTGTATCATTATTAAGTACAGGCCTTATCCGAGTATTATAAGTTGAGACAAAATCAGCTGAGACTCGTTCGGACTTAAAAAGTAGATCGAACTTTCTTAGTAGAATTAGATTTGGTTTCAACATTTTTTCCAAATTCAATTTGGAATCGAAAAAATGATAGGCTTGCTTGATTCTCAACGAAAATCCTTCTCTGCAAATTCGAATTAGTTCTTTTCCCACAGGCTTCCAGAATGAGGGTTGTTTCTGGATACTTCCAAAAGGTATATCTGTTTGATATCCCAAAGCAGTTAGATAGGTAAATCTAGTTCTCTTTCGTTTCAACCCTCTCCGTTTATTTGGAAATTTTTGACCTTCAATTAATTCAGCTTTCACATATTTATTACGAGGAGTCAATTGTTTTTTCCCCCCAACGGAGTGCCAGGGCTTAAGCTGAAACGGATACGCAATTTTTATCTGTATACCTTCCCTCAACCAGCGGGGGGGCAGTTGATCCTGGGAAAATTCCTCACCATCAAACGTACAATTAATATGAGTTTCCTTTTTCCATTTTGTCCAATCTTTATTCCATTCGGAATTTTGCCGGAGCAATATACGGCCAATGGATTTGAAAACTATAAGTACAGGTAATTTTATAAACTTGCGAAATCTCGACTGGAAAACTAGCATATAACCCCTTCCGTTATGAATGGGACCTATGTCTGATCTAGCTGCTACAGCTGAACGAGCAAGTTTCGACTGACTTAAAGCTTTTTCTGTCAATGGGAGAGAATTTAACTGTTGCCCAATTTGGTAATCCATAATCTTTTTCAAGCCAATAAGCGATTTTTCGTTTTTCGAACTCATTAATTGCTTAATAGGTAGTTGAAATTGAATTGGTATTTCCACCAATCTGGGAAAAAAAGCCGAACGTACTTTTTCTTGAAGTGTTTTCCATAGTAATGTTTTTCGTCTTCTGGATCGCATGGAACCTTTCAAAAATTTTCGGCGGAAATCAGATATTCTCGCATACCGTTTCACTAATTTTGTTGATCTGGGTTTTCCCTTCGCAAAAGTGAAGCCAACATTCCGTAATTTTCTGTGGCGAATATCGCCGTCTGCTCCCGGAAAATCAAACTCAGTGTCGAAATATAGCTCGTTGTTACGAGCCAGATTTATACCCAGATCCTCAATTTTGTGGAGTGTGCGTATTCTGTTACTTGGATTTGAGGGGTGTCTCCGACCACTTACCACAAATCTATTTGATAAAAAAATTTGATCAAATTTGTAATTTTCTTCTTGTCTTATATAAGTCATAAATAGTGATCGATCCTCGGGATCTAGGTTCATTATCTCTTCCCAAGTGATAACGGGCCCAGAAGGAGATTTTATCTTCCTGAGAATTTTTTGTACGTCATCGTCATACAAAACCCCCCGATTTTTAAACATAAATTGGAACATAAGTTTAGCTCTCACAGGCAAAGTTTCCCATGGTAGAGGATTTCTGTTTCTTCGTTTCAATTTCCGATTCTTCGCGGAAATCAAATCTTCGATAGAATTCTTTCTAGTTATGACGCCCCCTTTCCCCTTTTTGATTTTTTTCCTTGTCTCTAACTCATTCCAATCCCAGCTGGTCAAACCTAACTCATCTCCTGTTAAAAATGTTTGTGGCACTGGAATCCGCACACGTAAATTATTTATGAAGGGGTCGTAGACGTGGGGTATTCGTTCCCTACTACCACCGATCAATCGACTTCTTCTTTCCATCGCTTTCGAGAACGAAGACTTAGTATCCAAAACTTTGATTTGATCTAGTAATTTTTCTTGAAATATTTTGTTTCTCGCCAATTTTTGTAAAATCCAGCCTCGATATGAAAAGCGGGTTCCCACAAATTTATGGGGTCTCGGTAAAGATTCCCTCAATCATTTCTCAGAAATTGACAAACTGGGCGACGCTGCAACGCATAATCTATGTCTTCCATCACTTAAACACTTCTTGAAAAAATACGTAGATGTCTTTTCCCTGTAGAAGCTGTTATTGTTGCTGATGTCGAATCGGCTATTTTTGATGAATCGATTACCCCGATTTTCTCTCAAAGGGTCAAAAAAAGAGGTAGGCCACGGCTTGAAGAACCACCACAGAAATTCCGGATATTCAACAATTTCCCAATAAGACAATTCCTTATCGTGGGTTTCACTCAGGAACTTTACGGTCCAAAAAGAAACTGGAGCTCTACCCAGATAAATTAAGGCGTTTGTTACAAAAACAATACTAAAAGTTGTATAGATAGCACGTTTTACCAGTAAATATATTATTGGTGAATCTTTTTTTACACGAATCAAAAGAAGTTTGGACAAGTAGCTAAACGCCATGTGACCAGTTAACCAACCTAAAAAGCTAGTTAATACGAAGAATAAATTGTTGCTATAACGAAAGAAAAAGAGGTGGCTTAATCTCGCCAACACAGGATTTGGTAATAAAACGGGATTCAAAATTTGAAATAAAAAACTGTTGAGGAATAAACTAATTAACCGTGAATCGTGCAACGAGGTGACGGGACGCAAAATTTGATAATTCGGTAAGTCATTAATTGTTAAACAAAATATAACCATGTAAGGTATTGCCACAACGGTTAGCAAATGTGGCTTCGACAACAGGATATAGACCGGTGAAAAATATATTGACGAAATAGTTATTAGCTGCGCTAGCATTGAACCACTCAAGGAAACGATACCACTGATTTTTCCCCCCAAAAGAAAGGCTCTTACGCATAAGATTTGGGAAGGTCCAACGGGTAGTGTTGCGAGAAAGCCATAGTATAGGCCAAAAAGTATATAAGGACTTACCGATTTTAATCCAATTAGTGACAAACTATTTGATATATTTATATTCGTTGTAGTCTTTTTGATGTACAGGTTTATTGCTCCGTCTGTTTCTATATTGATTTTCGCGCTTTTCCGCCTTCGTTTAGATCTATCAGTCGCTGGGTATTCCCCATCGCAAAATTTACTCTTTACTCTTTCGACACCCATGTCGATACCATATATATTATACATACGAATGCGAAATAATACAAATGATTTCTTAAAATTAGTTACAGATTCAAATTCTAAATTTGAATGAAGAATTTGTGTATTTCGTTATTTTTTTTTTCTACAATTGTAGAAAAAAAAAATAACGAAATACACAAACTCTTCATTTTTATCAAAAATTTTTGAGGGTGAATATATCTATAACTTCACGATAATTAAGTACTTACTATCTGCTTCGATAAGCTGCAGCAATCTGAGATAGAATTACTTCTACGCCGCAATGGACGAGTAACTAGCTCCGGAGCGTCTCTAGCATTGACAAATCCATGAATTTGTGCAAATGTAAACTCGACTGACCATTTGGTATCTATACCTCTAGCCTCCAAAGGATTGGCATGAGCCATCCCGGTAATTGCCAAATCCGGCTGTAGTTCATGCATACGTTGCACCTGGCTGTAGTTGTCGGGTTTTTCAACAATTCGAGGCATGGGCTTTTTCATCTCCTCACAGGTATGCTGCAAGAGCAACAATTCGGCAGCTTGATATCGCCTATCCATATACGGAATACCTACTTCATAAACAACCATTCCGGATCGAATTAAAAATCTTGCTATGGAAATTTCCAATAGATTATCTCCCATGAAAAAAACTGATTTACCACTTATTATTTTGAGGTAATCACTAAGCGTTTTCCGTATTTGACTCTCTCTTTCTTCGGGGCCGTCAGATTTTACACCAAACACTGAGCAAATTTTATCTATCCAAGCGCGTGTTCCATCGGGACCGATGGGAAAAGGCGCCCCGATCAGCTGACATTTCCTTCGACGCATCGACGTTGTCGCTGTCCGGCTCAGGAAGGGATTTATCCCACAGACGTAAACGCCTTCGCCTAAAGCAGGCAGTTCGTCGTATTTTTGCGAGGGTAGCCAACCCGATACAGGAACTGACTGACGTTTCGATTCCAAATTCAGTTGAGAAGCTACACTCGAAGGTAGAGATCCGAAAAGTACTAGGCTGCGTCTATTTAATTTACCCGTTTTTTCAAAAGATTTAGTATTTGTAGCAGCGTTATCCGCAACACGTTTAGTCACGTCTTCTTCCTGTTGGTTTGTATCACGAGGATAATATTCCGGACATCTATGCGTCATGGCAGCCGATGCAGTATCTTCTCCCTGAGTGAAGGCATGATCCAACCCGTTTGCCCGTGCAACTACAATCGGTATTCCCAGCTGCTTCTCTAATTTGGGCGCTATGCCCTCCGAATCCATTTTTATTATCTCTGTGGTGCAGGTGCCGATCCAGATAATGACACTGGGGTTTCTATCACTTTTTACTTGTAAGCAAATTTTTTCTAATTCTTTTTGATCATTCAACTGAGCTGAGATGTCTCCTTCTTCCGACTCCGCCATTGCATAACGAGGTTCCGCAAAAATCATGACTCCGAGAGCATTCTGCAAGGAGTAACCGCAAGTCTTCGTACCTACTACTAGGGAAAAACTATCTTCAATCTTTTGGTATAGCCAAGCTACGCAACTAATGGGACAGAAAGTGTGATAATTACCAGTCTCGCACTCAAAAGTGGGAATTTCAGGAGTTTCCATGAAAGTGTTTCCTTAGAAAGGTATAATTATATATGTATACGCGGAGACGCAGCCTATTTGTTACTAAATAATTGTAAAATCAAGTGGGACATTTCGTTGGTCACCTTGACTTTTTTCTTCCTTTTCCAGATTGGGATTTAAATAGAAATCGGAAAGTAAGCTAAATAATTCCCTATCTGGAATTTCTCGTGGTACGACTCCTTCTGGCTTAGATGAAGTCTAATCTGCTATATTTGGATAAAAGTCACAAACAAAATTTAGATTTGGTTGGCGTTCAGCCATTTCAAATGAAGTTTTTCCCTTTACCCTCGAAATACGAATATCTTCGACTAGAGGCAATACCTCCAATACGGGCATAGGGCAGGCTTCAACATATTTATCAATTAAGTCTCTTTCAGATGTTCGATTTCCCACTAAACCGGCTAACCGCAAAGGGTGGGTATGTGCCTTCTCCCTGACCGATGCAGCAATGCAATTCGCTGCGAAAAGGGCATCGAATCCATTATCAGTTATAATGACGCAGTAATCTGCGTAATTCAGCGGTGCAGCAAAGCCCCCGCAAACTACATCTCCCAGAACGTCGAATGATATAATGTCGTATTCATAAAAAGCATTTGATTCTTTCAATAGCTTGACTGTTTCTCCTACGACGTATCCCCCACAGCCTGCCCCCGCGGGGGGTCCGCCAGCTTCGACGCGGTCTACTCCACCATAACCCCTGTAAATTACATCTTCTGGCCACACGTCTTCGTAATGATAATCTTTTGATTGTAAAGTATCTATAATTGTAGGTATCAAAAATCCCGTGAGAGTGAACGTACTATCATGTTTAGGATCACAACCAATTTGTGGTATCCGTTTTCCCCGTCTAGCTAAGGCTGTCGATATGTTGCAGCTAGTTGTTGATTTCCCAATTCCGCCCTTGCCGTAAACTGCTACTTTCATTTCACGAAGCTCCAATTCGTGTTCATTTCTCCCGACTATTGTTCATCTTCCCCATCTCTATATCTCTTATTTTTGCTCTTCTTATTTCTAAAAGATATTACTTCTTTCTGTGAGGTAGGATAATCCTGCGGCTATTCTACTACGCTTCTTGGAGGGGGGGAAATAGGAAGTATTAATTGGTGACCGACCTATACAGAACAGATCGTGGGGGGGCTTGTGGGGTTTATCTTGACCTCGACCGGTTGCCCCCCCCCCCCCACGATTTGGGTACCCAAATGGGATTGCTATCGCCGCCACCTCCTCCTATAATGGAGGTTAGAGTGTATGCGAAGTCTACTTCACAAAATGTCGAGGAAAGTTTAACGTCTCACAGATTTAGAAGCGATTCAAGGAACGAAATAACAAAGGTCTCTGAGTGTGTATGATACTGAATCCCCTACCACTTTCCTCGGTAGCTCAGCGGTAGAGCGGTCGGCTGTTAACCGATTGGTCGTAGGTTCGAATCCTACCCGAGGAGATTCGTTCGAATCCACGTAAATAATTCCTAATAATTGGGTAGTTGTGTTTCCCACATATGCCAAATCAAATTGCGTTGGACCATGATCCACCAACCAGTGAATGATTCATTATCGTACCTATTTCCAGCTCTGAAAATTGAATAGTAGTAAAAAAAGATTTGTGCGTTCTTACCCTCCCCCCTCGAATCGAATACCCCCAAGGCGAGGACCTTGCCTATTAAGAGGTCGCTTTTGAGGGTCCCCCGCTTAAATTGCGGTGTATTGAATGCTTGTAATAAGCGAATGATTGTAATAAGCGAATCAATAAGTCATCTGGGGGAAGGAGTAAATCCACAATTTTATAAAAGATCTACTCCAAGCGTGATGTTAAGAAGCTGTTTTGCGAAATCCCTGTGGAGCTATTGCTCCTTCTCAATCTTCTTTCTAAGCAGAAAGACTCATATAGGAAATGGCTTTCAGTTCCTTAACTACTTGATATGCTACAACAAAATTATTTAAATCAGTAAAAGGACAATCTAGATGTTCCTTTTACTGATTTGCCTTCTAGTTATATTGCTAGAGATCTAGACAGAATGAGGGGTATCTAAGATTTGTTCCATGAACTTTCACGGAACAGATTGTTTCGTCGTTCGATCCAGTGACGCCCTACCAAACCGGAACGGATTGAATAGATATTAATAAATTTCAAGCAACATATTATAAATAAGAAAATCCTGAAATGGGCAGCGGTTTCGCCTCATCCATCTGTTTCTATGAACCAGAAGCCTAAATCGAATAAATCGCTCTGGAAAATCTTCTGCTACCACGTAGGAATCAAAGCGAGCGGGACTAAATGTCTGCGGATATTGCAGATGTATATCCATAGAGGAAGTTTCTTTGACGTATTCGGAATCTCGCTCCTCTTTATCCAAAGGGGGATTATTCCACCGCTTAATAGATGAGTCAGGTTTCAATTTCGGATTATCTTCGCTATAGAGGAAGAAATGTTTAATTTTTTTATTTGACATTTTATTAAGGTGCTGCCTTCTCATACCGTAAATGGTGTAAAGCCTCCGCGCCAGTTTTTTCGTCGGCAACAAGCTGCGACGCGAGGAGGGAACGTTAGGATCTGACTGGAACAGAAGCATGGGATCCCAGATGAAGCGCCCCCCGAAGAGTCGAGTCGTTTCATTTAATTGATTACAGTGTGTTTCGTATTCATTAGATGAGTCGCCGGATAGTCCCAATTCGAGAAATTGCTCGCGTAGCAACATATTATCCAACCGGTTTTCCAATCTTTTAATCAAATTATCTGTCACATTAGTCGCAGATTTTTCAAAACTAAATAGATATTCGCTTTTCTCACACCATTTACTTTTGTCACCCCTAATCTTATTGAATTCGAAATCTTGTTGAGGTATATAATTCCGATTTTGGTAAAGTAAAATTAAATTATACAAATGATTGGGTTCGGATGATACCCCCATCAATTCATAAGCCCCGCTTCGTAGGAAACGGAGACGCCAAGCCTTATGGGACCAAGTGATCTCGCGCGACACTTCCGTCGGACTTGAGTTTATTAGTTCGGGTGACTGTTGCAGTTCGAAGTCGGTTAGACTGCTAAACCCCCCCTTTCTCATAAATTTAAAAGAACGACTTGTAGAGGTTACACCTGAACAATACTTGGGTTTATCGATAGGAATGGAAAAGGAAAGACTATTACTGCGTCGACTTCCGTCTTTACAAATTTCTGAACGTGAGAAATTAGTCGAGAGGTTTTCCAGTACACCGCAAGCTAGGTTCAAGTCATTCTCTACGAGTTTGTCAATAACGATGAAATTTTCTCTCTTTCTCATATCCATTTGGAGCGAATCGCGAGCTACTAATCCAGCTAGTATCCCTAGGATATGCAAAAATAGAGTGAATTCATTAAATGTTGACTCGGAGGGTTCCACATACCAGTTAGACAAATAATAAAATCGCATTTTCAACGCGTTACGACCAAAATATGTATTCGTGAGATAAGTATTTAGCAAACTATTCTTTGAGGTAGCTTCCGCTATCTTTTGAGAAAAGATTTCCCATTCAGAACCGGATTCTATCCCACTGCCCATATCACTAGCAGTCGAATGTTGTCTATGTAAAGCTAATTCAATTGCGTCGCTACATATAATCTTACTTCTTTTGGAAATACCTATCAATAACGCCTCATTGGCAAGAAGGAGTAAATCTCGTTTGCTATAACCCGTAGTTCCAGACCCAGTACCTTCAAAAAGAGGAAGGGGCGGATTAGCCTCCATTTCGCAACCTTTGATACGTAATAGAATTGATAATTCTTTCTGACGTTGATACCCGTTGGATTTTCGAAAATTTATCAATTAGTTTAACCGGTTCGGAGCTACTGGAGCTGGATCTACCCTCGCAGGTACGTGAGTCGTAGCGACAACAACATTCTCGCGGATGTTGGAATTGCTGCGCCTGTCACCAATACTTTTCAATATTTGGCAAAGTAAGAATTTGGGATCAGCTTCTAACTTATGATACGAACGATGAATATTCAATTCATGAATATCTTGAATCCATAGTGTACAGGGAGACATCTCTTTCGCCAGTTCAAAAACGAAATTTAATCGGTGTACGCTTTCTTTTGAAATGAAATTTCCGCGTGCATTATTAAAGAAGGATCGGTTGTATATCAGCTTTTTCATTGGTAGTTTCACCACTGGAAAGTAGGAATCAAATGCTACATCTCTAATAATGGAAGATCGGCCAGTTTCTATGGGTCCTACTAGCAAAATTCCTTTAGATGGTAATAATCCCGATTGGAGTGAGATAGGTATGTCACGACATGGCATATTTAATAGACTGTCTCTTCGTTTCGTTGTTACTGAAAATAGAATATTTCTCTCGAGGGCGGAAAAAGCCCACTTCTCCGCAGGATCCAACTTACGGATCTTGTGACTCAATAGATCATTTTGCCAGAATTGACGTAAGTATGCCAAAACATTAGATCTTTCTTGTGGATAAGGTTCATGAGAAATCTCGTTGCTCAACAAATCATAATTGGAATTCAATTTTGACACATACCTATAAAGAATTTTATTCGTTACTAGATGTTGAGTCAGTAGTTCTTTCTTACTATCTAGGATATCGGGGCTTTCTTTACGAAATATCCATGAATCGAGTTCATCTTTCACAAAGAAGAAGAAGATTATATTATTTATATAATTCAAGAATCTATTCACGGAATAGATTAGTAGATCTCTCGTTGACATTTAGCTTGTCGAAGGGGAATGCATTACCTCTTTCAAATAGGATCCACGCGTTGGGTCTGTCAAATATTCAATAGTATTGAAACGTTTCCATGAATGAAAGGAATTGGAACCCGAAACGGCAGACAAAGGGTGTTTGAATAATGCAAGAACAATTAATACTGAGAGAATGAGGTAATATAAGATCGACCTATCGGAAAATTGAGATACTGACCATCCTCCCGAATGTAAAATCTCCGCTTCATCAGGAATTTCTTCGAAAATAAGAAGACCTATCTCGGATACTATAGTATTGATGAAATCGTTGTCGAATTTCAATCCTAGGCTTTGCAGCCTTTGGGATAAATAGGCTTTCGCACCATCTACCACATCTTCAGCAATTACTTTATAAATCCTAGTAAAATTATGATTTGAGTCATAACTTATTTTAAGTCTTATTTCTGGATATGTTTCTCTAATCAGATCGTAGAAGTATCTCCACCAGGTGGGGGTAAAAAGCCAAGGTATGTAATCTCTAAATAAGCTCCATTTTTCGCCGATATTGTCTTTCCAAAAGATCCAAGAGATCTTATATCTGTTCAAATCTTTTAATAATTCATTGAAATTGATAAAGTGGGATGGACGAATAGCCCCCCTCCGGATAGATTGATCCGCGAAGTCCCTATCTTCGTGCGCAACCCCCTTTCCAATCGATTCTGCTGGAGATCTCGATGTTCCATCGTTGCATAATGGGAGTCTTAGCGACCAATGAGATGTTTCCAATTCTTCCGGTTCCCAGAAATACTTAATAGACAAATTCTTCTGATAGACCCGATCCAATACCAAATTCTTGAGACGAGGTTGGGGTTGCCGATCCGACGATGAATCGGAGTTTATCGACGTTTTCTCCAAAGAAACTCCATCGCTACTGCACGAGTATATAAATGATTCTATCATTTCACGAGGAGATAAGTTCAAACTCGCCAGTAACCTCTTCAGATCCGAAATAGAATTGGAAAGTCCATCTGAATGAGTTACTAATGCTGTGGATTCATCCAGATTAGAGAAAATCAATTGAATCGGTGTGGGTACGTGACTAGCAACCCCCCCCGCTGTTTGTTTCGATAAATTGGATGACAACGAATCCGACAGTTGGGGATAACTAAATGAGACGATATCAGATGAGATGGTTTCATCTTCGGAGCCCACATAGAAGTTTTCTAAGACGTTGGGATAACTACCGTTGCATCTCCCAATAAAAAAATTCCTTTTGATTTTCGGAATAAAGTTGCTTCCGGCACAGTTCCGTATAGATGAGTCGTCTAGAAGGTTTAGTTTATTAAACTGATCGGAGATGTATCTCGAGATATTATCACCAATATCTCTAGTTGAACCTCCCCCACGGTTTAAATCATGCAGAAACATATTCCAAAATTGCCTCGCCATAATGGAAAAATCATCGCTTGAAAATCCTGCCCGAATAGATTCGACGCGGGGCAACACAATAGAAGTGGGAGTCACTGCAGGTTCCAGCTCGGTCGAAGAGCCTACCGATTTTTCACCCACTAACAGTTTGGATGCAATGAATAAACTCTTTTTTCTCTCAAGAATTGTTTTGATGAAAAGTATCTGTTCATCAATGTAACCATCGAATAAACTTGATAGAAAATCAAGCTTCGTGAGATCTATCTTGTTTAATTTTTCGAGATCTATATCGTTCAATTTTTCGATGCAATAATCAATGGTATATATCAAAACTTTCTGGCGAGTAACCTCAGCAACAATCATTTTATAAATAAATAAAACATTCAAAAATCGATGAAAATATTTTTCGTTCTGTTGATTGTTACTACCGAGATTGACACCAATATTACCTAGTAATTCGTTTCTTATTATTGATACACGGCAAATTGATTCCTCCAAGTCATACTTTAAAACTTCCCCGGCGGGGAAAGAGGACAACTCCTCGGTCGTATCGAGCCATCTATGCACATTTGACTGAACATTTCTATACTCATCAATTTGATTGGTAATATATTCGTTCAGCAGGCGCCCTACATTATCTTTCCATTTCAATACTATTTATTCAGTTGCAATTCTTGCTACACCGGTGTACTCCCCGATCCCCGCCCAGCCATCCAACCGATATTTGATTTGTAGGAAATATTCACCAGATAATGCGCAGAAATAGTCATAGAAAAGAAATATGTACGTTGAGTAGAGAGGTATGATTCTACTTCGTCCATACAATCTAATTAAAGAATATATTGAATGTATGTTATCTTCTTTCAATTAGTTTGAAAAAGTAATATTTTCACTTCGATTACTTATTTTTCTAAGTATACCTAAAGATATTTGAAAATAGTTTGGAAGAATCTCATTGAGGTTGAGGTGTCTGCCACTCGCTAGCCCAAGTTTTTTGCCAGATATTTGAGTAAGCGGCATGTCGCCCTTCATTTCCAATGGAAATCCTTTCCCAGATTTGATGCTATTATTGACGTCAGTAACTATTGCCCCAATAGAAATCAGATTTGATTTCTCGATTGTCGAGATAAATTTGGTGAATCGATTTATTAATTCATTTCTCATTTGTGAATAAGTGTGTAGAATGGGAAAATCTTCCCCACTTTTGCCACAATCTAATCCGGATATACAGCCACGAAACGACGTCGTTTTCTCACAATACGTAAATGAAGACAAGTTGGAAAAGGCTTCTCGCTCGGGGTAAAATCCCGACCCATCCCCCTGCTGATCTGCTGAATTTCCGGATTCAAGTAATGCCTTGTCGTAGGAGTTTAATACTACGGGACCTAATGAGTCGTTTCTTAATTGTGTTGCTTGTAACCGACCTGGATCTCGCTTGTTACGATTTTCCCAAAAGAATAACGAATCAAAATCAATTTGGTTGTTTTTAGAAACTACCAGATCATTATAGAATTTGAAAAACCTACTTGGATTTTGTAAACGCCTACCCCTACAAAATACTTGAATCCTTTCGTGATCATCCTTGGATATATCTCTGCCAAGGAGTAAACCCCTCGCTACGCATGCCTTCCATCTACCGGAAACCAGAGGAATCACCGCATCATAGCGAACTTGCTTCTTTTTTTTCGTTGAACCTGCGGAAATATCTTCGTTCAAACCTAAGGAGTGGGAAGCAGGTATCCCTCTCTTTCCATTCTTTTCAACAGATAAAGATCGTTCGAATCGGAGAAAGCAGTCGCGGGAAAAATCACCAAGGTTTTCCGCTTGTTTTTTTCTTACTCCGTCACCCCCATTAGTGACTTCCGTTAGCACAAAACTTCTTCCGATCGACCTTCTGTCACTCAAGCAATGCATAGAAATTGGTATTGTTAGCAACATCAGCATCTCCAGAGTAACGCCGCTATCTCTTTTTAGTGAATCACGCAGATTGCGTAAAAATAATGAACTTAGAAGTCACAAGTCAGATAATCTGATAAAAGGTTCATAATTGGAAAATGGACTAATTAAGAATTCTCTGAGATGTTGGTTTTTCAATGATTCGAAGAAGTGATCCAATGGAATGACTTCTATTAACTCCGAAATTTCAGATGAGAAATTTGGACTTCCTATTTTTTTTCTTGCCACCTTTTTTACCTTACTTTCTTTTTTCATATTAATTCTATGCGGTAGATACTATCTATTTCCCACTTTTATTATATCAAAAATTTTGAAAATTTCAAGATAAGATGGAATACATATTTCAAACGAGTCTAGTGATTTCTGTGAATAGTCGTATCCAAAACTGGAATTAGATCGGGAATTATAAATTATTACCGTTAAGGAGACCCACACATGTCCTATCCACCTTATAAGTCTTTCTCTGTGCAGAGCGGTGGGATCAAATTACCCAATCGGATGGGCGAACGACGGGGATTGAACCCGCGCGTGATGGATCCACAATCCATTGCCTTGATCCACTTGGCTACGTCCGCCCCCTCTGTTGATTTAGTTGACTCCGTCCTCCCGGACGTGAACGAGATCTATCCGTTAGGCAAGCAAGCTAGATAGGTCTTTCGGTTGATACACATACATATCAGCTGTATGTCTATAGCGAGACAATAGAAAATCTTTGAAATGGGGGATACATTCCCCCTTTTATCCAAAAGATGGGGGTGAGAGATTAAAAGTATTCCGCAAATCAGAATAGGAAACTTTGTAATCTAAACTTTGTAATCTATTAAATTGCAAAAGGATATTCCAAATAGTTTTCAGAATTCAAGGTCGGAAACTGGTAATCACGAAATTGTGACAAGCTGTTATCACTCTTTCCATCCGTTCCACCGCACGAACCTCTATCTCATTGGACACCAAATCTCCCCCTCTTCTGAGGTTGAGAGATTTGACATCCAGTTGTGCTGCATAACCAGACGGATGTTATCCGTTTATAGAGGGAGCTTCAACAGAAGCCAAGTCTAGGGGGAAGTTATGAGCGTTACGTTCATGCATGACTTCCATACCTAGGTTAGCACGGTTTATGATATCAGCCCAGGTGTTTATAACACGACCTTGGCTGTCAACCACGGATTGGTTGAAGTTAAAACCATTCAAGTTAAACGCCATAGTGCTAATGCCTAAAGCAGTGAACCAAATACCTACTACAGGCCAAGCAGCTAAAAAGAAGTGCAGAGAACGAGAATTGTTGAAGCTAGCATATTGGAAGATCAAACGACCGAAATAGCCGTGAGCAGCTACGATGTTGTAAGTTTCTTCTTCTTGGCCGAACTTGTAACCTGCATTGGCAGACTCATTCTCAGTTGTTTCTCTGATCAAACTAGAAGTTACCAAAGAACCATGCATAGCACTGAATAGAGAGCCGCCGAATACGCCAGCTACACCCAACATGTGGAAGGGATGCATAAGGATATTGTGCTCAGCCTGGAAGACGATCATGAAGTTGAAAGTACCAGAAATGCCTAGAGGCATACCGTCGGAGAAACTTCCTTGACCAATTGGGTAGATCAAGAAGACGGCGGCAGCAGCTGCGACAGGAGCCGAGTACGCAACAGCGATCCAAGGACGCATACCTAGACGGAAGCTTAGTTCCCATTCGCGACCCATGTAGCAAGCTACACCAAGTAGGAAGTGAAGAACGATAAGTTCGTAGGGACCACCATTATAAAGCCATTCATCGACGGAAGCTGCTTCCCAGATTGGGTAGAAATGTAACCCAATAGCTGCAGAAGTAGGGATGATAGCACCAGAGATAATGTTGTTACCGTATAACAAAGAACCAGAAACGGGTTCGCGAATACCATCAATATCTACAGGAGGAGCTGCGACAAAAGCAATGATGAATACAGAGGTTGCGGTTAGCAAGGTGGGAATCATCAAGACACCGAACCATCCGATGTAAAGACGGTTTTCGGTGCTGGTAATCCAGTCGCAGAAGCGACCCCATAGGCTTGCGCTTTCGCGTCGTTCTAAAGTTGCGGTCATGGTAATTTTTAGTTTTCAAGGAATAATTAGTGATTCCCCAGGCTAGTAAGCTTGTTAATTTATAATATATCACAAAAATCTACCTGTGTCAACCAAAATTCATTGAGTCTCCAGAATTCTCGGATATGGGGGCTTCTTCTCAATATCTCAAACAATTTTTACTCCATGCGATGCGCGTCCCACTCAAAATCAGTCTCTGAAAAACTGGTCATACGTCAAGCCTTTCTGCAATGCACTCCGCAATTCTGCATTGCCCCACCCCTCCCCCCCCCCCCGCTATCCTATTAGGAGGAGTGAGTCTAATAATTAACAACCTGAGGGGGAGGAGAAGTAGTTAGTAGTTGCCAATCCCCACTTGTGGCTTAGACATCCCCCATTCGCCGTTCACCGCTGACTCAACAATTTCTTCGTAGTCTTTTTTGATTGCCAGATAGTTTGTGCCCCGGTTCCAATCCGCAGCGAAAATATTGTGGATTGGAACGAATCTAAAACTAACGGAAATGGGCAAAAGCTTTGTTGGCTTCCGCAACTTTATGAGTCTCCTCTCTCTTCCGTATGGCACTACCAGAATTTCTGGCTGCATCCATCGATTCATCACTCGATCTTAAAGCCATACTTCGACCTGAGCGTTTTCGACACGCGATTAATGACCACCGGATAGCCGAAGCTTTTCCCTCTGCCGGTGCTACTTCAACGGGAACTCGATAAGTTGATCCACCTACACGTTTGGTTTCTGTCACTACGTCGGGAGTTACCCCGCGCACTGCCTGTCGCAGAACAGACAGTGGGTTCCTATTTGTCTTTTACCTAATCCGCTTCATAGCCTGATAAAAAATCTGATAAGCTAGTGATTTTTTGCCATTTTTTAGGATACGATCAACTAGCATATTTACTAATCGATTACGATAAATTGGATCTGATTCGATATTTTTATTTCTGTTCACTACACTGCTCCGATGTAACACGAGTTTACAAATATAAATACGTCAGATTTCAATCAATTCTTTTATTTCGATGTATCTTAGGCTACTATTTTGGCTTTTTCACTCCATATTGTAGGGTGGATCCGCCAGTTAGTCGGGGATCTCCCTCCAAACTGCACATGCGACTTTGATCGAATACAGCTTTCCACATGATTGAATAGAAACTATTCAAATGATTTCGAACAAATTCTTCTCTGGGGTGCAAATCATATTTACCCATTGCGTATTGGGTATCCGTTTTCTCCCACTCCGCGGATGAAGAAGTCGAAGTGTAGGTATAAGAGGAGAAAATCTTGCAATTTAGTTATCTTACTAGCAATGTCCGTAGGTTTATCAATCCAACCAGTAGATGTGCATAAAGCCTTTACTAAATCTCCGTAGTCGTAATCTAAACCTGTTCCAGGAGGAAGAGACGTCCCAAGATTTACCAGGTGGGAGTCCAGGTAAAACTCAACTTACTGGGATAGAACACCTTAGACACCAAGTTGTTTCACACAAATAGATAGGTAGTTATCAATTTCTATCAATCTCTGTAGTAGCAGGCTTCAGTCCCCTTGCAATGCTGGGTCAGCTACACATTTAACATATCAGAACAACTGATACGGAATCGTCGCAGTGATACAAGTTGTGACAATGTTCTGCAACGCACTAGAACGCCCTTTTTTACGATCCTTCACTCCTACAGCATCTAAGGTTCCTCTAACAATGTGATACCTAACACCAGGTAGGTCTTTGACCCTTCCGCCTCTCACGGGGACCACCGAATGTTCCTGCAAATTATGGCCAATACCTGGTATGTAAGCCGTTACCTCAAACTTGGAGGTTAATCGAACTCTCGCGACTTTACGTAGGGCAGAGTTGGGTTTTTTTGGCGTAGTTGTGAAATAGTCGACAGCTTCAATGTCACTATACGGAACCGTACGTGAGATTCCCACCTCATACGGCTCCTCGTCATTCAATTACCCCCGAGATGAAAAGAGGAGTCCAAAATTCCTCCCAATTGTTTTCAACTAGAAATACAAAATAGAGAAAATACGAAATAAAGATAAAAAATGAAATCCCTTTCAATTTCTTTTTGAGGTTTCGGCTTTGCACCCCACTCATATCCCGGATCCCATTATTTTTCATAAATAATGCAGGTAGAAAGATGAAAAATCTCTCAAATCGATGGGTAGATTTGTTAACGAGTTCCCCGTTTTTGTGCAAGTAATATGATGCGGATGGAGTATGAAGGAGATTGACGAGTCGGTATCAGCTTATCCGCATCA